CAAACTTTGGGGGACCGATCGCTAAAAAACACCTATATAGAGGAAGATACTTTCGAAATCCTTAAAGATTTCCTGATAGCTTAAAGGTAGAGCGTATGGCTGTTAACCATTAGGTTGTAGGTTCGAATCCTACTCAGGAAGGTTTTTTGGAGCAATTAACTCAATTGGTAGAGTATTTCGTTTACACCGAAAAAGTTAGTGGTTCAAATCCATTATTGCTCATTAATTTAACATAAAGTGTTTGTAGCTTAATTAGGATAAAGCATTAAACTACGAATTTAAAGATTGAAAGTTCGATTCTTTCCAAACACATAATTAAATTTTAGAGTGTATAGCTTAGTTTGGTAAAGCAATAAACTTTTAATTTATGGATCTTAGGTTCAAGTCCTAATACACTCAATCATGTATCCCCATCTTATATATTTTTATTCCTTAGAGCTAGGTTTTAGATTATTTTATATTTTTATAAGTTTTTGTTTATGTTTAATAGTTAGTAGTTTTAATATATATAATATAATATTTTTTGAAACCTATCCGTTTTTGAAGTTTGCGTCAAAAAAATTTATTGTAACAAATGTTATGGATTTGTTCGATGTGATTTGTCTTTTGTTTTTTTCAAAATCTTTTTTTTTCTGTTTTCCTTACGTAATGTTTCAATTATATAAATTTAATAGCTCTAGTTGGTATGTGTATCAATGCGCCTTTTTTAAAAAGTCTATTAAATTAGCTTTCGCGTTCTCTTTAGGAATTTTTGTTTTTATACATATAGGTTTACTACCTTCTATATTACAATTTTTAACAAAATGAGAGCTAAATACAGATTCAATAATAAGTATTTTTGTAGAATTCCGTCTTATAAATTATGTGAAATGAGTATTAACTTTTCGTTATTTTATTAGTTCATTAAGTTTTTTTATTTTTTTAATATTCTTTCAGCTCTGATTTTTATTAAGTATAGAACAGATATACTTTTTAATCAAATATTATCGTAAAATATTTATATTTATTACATTATTTATTTTATTTTTAGCGACTCCCCCAGATGGATTTTTACAAATTTTTTTTACAATTTTTGCTTTTGTAATATTTGAAATCGTTTTTTTATTCGTTTGTTATAAATTATCAAATATTAATTAACTTATAGATCATGCCTACAATTAATCAATTATTAAAAATATCAAGAACAAAACAAAATAAAAAATCAAAATCGCTAGCTTTAAAAAATTGTCCACAAAAGAAAGGTGTTTGTTTGAAAGTATTTACAATGAACCCTAAAAAACCAAATTCGGCGGAACGAAAAGTTGCAAAAGTACAACTAAGTACAGGTAAGTTTGTTATAGGTCATATCCCTGGTGAAGGACATGTATTACAGGAACATTCGTTAGTATTAGTGCGAGGAGGGCGTGTTAAGGATTTGCCTGGGGTTAATTATCGTTTTGTTAGAGGCCTTCTTGATTTAAATGGAGTTAATCAAAGAAAAAAAGGCCGTTCTAAGTACGGTAGTAAAAAGAATTAGCTCCTATCGTTTAAAGGCTCAGGACAATGCTTTTTCGTAGCATAAATGTGGGTTCGAATCCCACTAGGAGTACAGGTTACACGGGATAGAGTAATTAGGTTAACTCATTAGACTCATGATCTAAAGTTATAGGTTCAAGTCCTATTCCCGTATTTATAATATTTAATATCGTTATGAAAAGAGAAATTTACAAAACAAAAAGTCGTAAACAGAAAAAAAGGGAATTTTATAAACAAAATATAAACCATATCAAAATATTGTCTGGTAATTATAGTTTATTTAATTTTTTTGCGAAGAAGGAAAATATTAGGTTAAATAAAAAAATTTTATCAGAGTTATTTATCACAGAAATTGGAAGTACATTCAGTCTAATGCATTGAAATTTCCGTTATTTGGTAGTTTAAGAATGGGGTAGTTAGAAAACTTTATAATAAAAAATGTATATTCTTAATTTTAAAAGAGTTTGATCCTGGCTCAGAATAAACGTTAATGATCAGCCTAACACATGCAAATTAAATTAATTTAGCTATTCTAAATTAATAGTGAACGGGTGAGTAAAATATAGAAATTAACCTCAAAATATTATTTAATATATGAAAAGATTTTATTGATTTGAGAAAAGTCTATATAGGATTAAGTTGTTGGTGTAGTAAAATTATATCAAGCTAACGATCCTTAGTTGGTCTGTGAAGATGAACAACCACATTGGAATTGAGATACGGTCCAAACTTCGTAAGAAGGCAGCAGTGAGGAATTTTGGGCAATGAGCGAAAGCTTGACCCAGCTAGATCATGTATGTGAAGAAAACTTTTAGTTTTAAAACATTAAAAATAAAAAAATAATGATTTATTAAAAAAAAGTCCTGGCCAATTTCGTGCCAGCAGCCGCGGTAAAACGAGAAGGGCGAACGTTATTCGGATTTATTGGGCGTAAAGCATATGTAGGTGGAAAATCAACTTTTAGTTTAAAATTTAAATTTTATTTTTATAAAGGCTAAAAAACTAATTTTCTAGAGTTCAAAAGAAGATTATGGAATTTTAAATGTAACAGTAAAATGTTTTGATATTTAAAAGAACCTCTATAGTGTAAACAATAATCTAGGATGAAACTGACACTGAGATATTAAAGCATGGGTAGCAAAAGGGATTAGATACCCCTGTAGTCCATGCCCTGAACGATGAGTGTTGATTTTTGGTTATTCAGAGATAAAGCTAACGCATTAAACACTCCGCCTGGGAACTACGATCGCAAGATTAAAACTCAAAGGAATTGACGGGAACCTACACAAGCAGTGGAGCATGTGGTTTAAATCGATAATACGCGCGAAATCTTACCAATTTTTGAATATTTACAGGTGTTGCATGGCTGTCGTCAGTCCGTGCTGTGAAGCGTTTGGTTCATTCCAATAAACGGACAAAACTCTTATGTATTTTTGAATACAAACTGTTAAAGATATATTAAAGGAAGGAAAGAATGACGTCAAGTCCTCATGACCCTAATAAATTGGGCTACTTTCATGTGCTACAATAGTTTATTCAAAGAGAAGCGAAAATGTAAATTTAAGCAAACCTTAATAAAATATACTACGTTCAGATTATTTTCTGCAACTCGAAAATATGAAGATGGAATTGCTAGTAATCGTAAATTAGAATGTCACGGTGAATAAGTTCTTAGGTTTTGTACACACCGCCCGTCACGCTATGGGAATTCATTTTATTTGAAAATCGTACTATATTAAGATTTATGATAAAAGAAGGACTGAAGTGAAGTCGTAACAAGGTAGCCGTAGGGGAACCTGTGGCTGGAAAATTTAAGCAATTCTACTATCCCATATTAAAAAATAATATTATGCTAACTTATATTAATAGTACAAATACTTCTACTTTGTTATTTTTAATCAGTGTACTGGGTATATTTTTAAATCAGAAAAATATTTTAGTTATGTTAATGTCTTTAGAAATGATGTTTTTAGCGGTAAGTTTTAATTTAATTTTTGCATCAATTTATTTAGATGATATTACAGGACAAGTTTTTTCTTTATTGATTTTAACAGTAGCAGCTGCAGAATCTTCCATAGGATTAGCTATTTTAGTAATTTATTATCGTATTCGAAGTGTTATTACTGTAGAATTAATGAATTTGATGAAGGGTTAAAATTTTGGTTAAGGGATTTAAAAATTTTTATAACGAGCACTTAATGAAAACCTTGGCAAAAAATATTGGACGTCTCGCTACGAAAAGTTATAATGAGGCACTGGCCTGTGACTTATAAGTTTCCATATCGGAGTAAACTCTAAATTAATTTTAGTAAAAAATAATGTGAACTGAATCATCTAAGTAACATTAAGAATAAATCAAACGAGATATCGTGAGTAATGGTGAATGAAAACGAAAAAAGCTTCTTTCATAAAGTTTTTATTTATAAGTCATAGAAGGTATTAGTCCTGTAATAAATAAAAACTTAAAAAACTATTTAAGTAACATGAACTTAATTTGTGTGAATATAGGAGAACCACCTTCTAAGCTTATAACATTTTTTGACCTATAGTGAACGAGTACCGTGAGGGAAAGGTTAAAATTTTCGAATAGAATTATTTAAGTTAAGTGTTTATAAATTTTCGAAGTTTTTAACGACGAAGTGCCTTTTGCATAATGAGTCAGCAAGTTAATGCATATAGCAAGCTTAAATATTAATATGTAGGCATTTTAAAGTAATATGTATTACACCTGAAACCAAGTGATCTAGTTGTGAGCAGGTTAAAAATACTTTAAACCGTTTTTGAGGACCGTACTCGTATATGTAGCAAAATATAGAGATGACTTGTAACTAGGAGCGAAAGACTAATCAAACTTGGATATAGCCGGTTTTTCACGAAATGTATTTTAGTACTACGTTAATTATTATTATACTTGGGTTAGAGTACAAAAAAGATAAAGGGATGTAGAAATTTACTGAATCTATTTTAACTCCGAATAAAAGTATTAAAAAATTAGCAGACAGTCTATAAGCGATAAGGTTTATGGACAAGAGGAAAACAATCCAGATCGAATATTAAGATTTCTAAATTAAAACTTAGTGAAAAAGATCAAAAAAAGTTCAAATATTACAATTTGTTAGGCTTAGAAGCAGCCTTTCATTAGAGAAAGCGTTTTAGCTCATTATTTATTCTTTTTTTGATTTAAGATTTATGGAAACTTTAAGTTTTATATCGAAATAGCGAATTAATTAAATTTAATGGTAGTGAAACGTTCTATAATTATTTTTTAATTGTAAAATTACGAAAATTTAATAGAAATGCTAATGCTGACATGAGTAGCGAAAGTTATGTTGAAAAATCATAACCACCATGTGTTTAAGGGTTTTAATGTAATTTCAAATACATTAAGTTAGTCGGTCCTTAAGAGGTGAATAAATATTGTACTCGATAGGAAATTAATTATTATTCTACTTTTTATATGTGTTAAAGACATGGAAAAAATAAATTAAGTAATTTTAAAAAGTTATAATGGTAAAAATGATCTTTAATTTATTTTCAGGAAAAAATTATAATATAATAAACCGTACTTAAACCGACGCAGGTAAATTTATTGAGAAAATTTAAGGTGTATGAAAAAATTGTATTGAAGGAACTCGGCAAATTAACTCTGTACGTTCGCAATAAAGAGGGCCAGTAAAATGGTAGCATGAAATAAGAGGTAACGACTGGTTATCAAAACCACAGGACTCTGCAAATTTGTAAAAAAAAGTATAGGGTCTGACGTCTGCCCAGTGCTTAAAAATAAAAAATTTAGGTATAAGCCTAAATTTTAAATCTAAGTAAACGGCGGTTCTAACTATAAGAATCCTTAGGTAGCGAAATTCCTTGGCGGGTAAATTCCGTCCTGCATGAATGACGTAACGATTGCCTCACTGTCTCCAATACAAATTCAGCGAAATTACAATATCTATGAAAATGTAGATTACTTACAGTAAGACGGAAAGACCCTAGATCCTTTACTTTAATTTTAAATTGTAAGAGATTATTTATTGTATAGCATAAGTGGGAATGAAAGATCATATTAATGAAATACCACTCAATATTTCTAATTTTTTACTAAACTTGCAAGTAATATTGTAAAGACAGTTTAAAAAAGAAAGTTTACTTGGGACGAGTACCTCCTAAAAAGTAACGGAGGTGTACGAAGGTAAATTACAGTTATTTTTTTAAATAATGAAGAGCATAATGGCATAAATTTGCTTGACAATAAGATTTATAGATCAAATTGGGACGCAAGTCAGTCATAGTGACCCGATATTTAAGCGTGGAATTAATATCGTTCAACAGATAAAAGGAACTCTAGGGATAACAGATTCATCGTGATTGAGAGTTCATATTGACTTCACGGTTTGATACCTCGATGTCGACTCATCTTATCCTGAAATTGAAGTAGATTTCAAGGGTCTAGTTGTTCGCTAGTGAAAAAGGTACGTGAGTTGGGTTCAGAACGTCGTGAGACAGTTCGGTCCCTATCTACTGTAAGAAATGAAAAATAAAAAGTGTGTTCCTAGTACGAGAGGACCGGAATATTTTAACCCCTGGTTTAATGATTGTTATGCCAATAGCATAGTCAAGTAGCTAAGTTAATTTTCAATAAATGCTGAATGAATCAATTGCATTAAGTATACTTTCATATTTTTCAAGAATGGTCTAAAAGATTATTAGATTGATCGGTTTAAAAAAATTCTTTAGTAATAAATAAAATTAATAAATACGAATTATTCAAAAAAATTTTTAATTTAACTTAACCAAAAAACAATTATGGCAAAAAAAATAAATCCTATAAGCCTTAGACTTGGTTTAACACAAGTATGAGATTTTACTTTACAGAATTATGGTAAATTAATTTCTTGATATATCTTGTTATTATTAAAACAATTACAATTAAAAAAAGTGGTATCTCAAATTTTCAATTTGAATAAATTTTTAGTTGGGGAACAAGAGTATTGATATTATCATAATAAACTTTTTTTAAACATATATTTCACAGATAATATAGTTAAAAATCAAGATAAATATTCTCTCATTTTAAAAAAAATATCCCTATTAATTTTTGAATGGTTTTCATTAAAAGTTCAGTTACGTATTTTGAAAAAAACAAATTGAATTACTACCCCGGATCTATTAATAAACTATGCAATTTATCTTTTAAAGCAGCATAAAAATCCAAATAAGGTTTTATGGCAATTGTGTCAATTTTTAGAAACACATTTGAATTGTACTAAAATAGTTTATTCTTCGCGAGGTATACGTTTAGTTAATCTAAAAGGGTTTAAAATTCGTTTAGTAGGACGTTTTGATAACACAAAAAACCAAATGTCGAAAAGTATTCAACAAGGTTATGGGTCCTTATCATTAATGTCTTTAAAAAGTAGAGTGGAATTTGCTAGTAAAGAACTTTATACAAAATTAGGTAGTTGTGGATTACAAATTTGGCTTTTTTATGAAATAGATTAACATACTAAACATGATTAAGGAAAATAAGACACATAATAAATATTCATTAAAGTACAAACAATCAAATCATATTTTAAGATATGGGCGTTTTGGCATTAAAGCGACCTCTTTTGGTAGATTATCTGAGACACAATTTAATACCTTACGATGATCTATATTAAAAAAGCTAAAATTATTAACAAATAAGAAAAAAAATTTCCGTTTTTGAACTTTAGTAGTTATGAATTTAACATTAACTAAATTTAATTTAGAATCTAGAATGGGTAAAGGTAAAGGATCTATTTATACAAAGGCTTTGTATATTAGACCAGGTATGGTTATATTTGAATTTGATAACATAACTGAGCAGCAAATGAGAAATCTTTTGGATTATATTTCAAAAAAAATTTCATTAAAAATCATATTGGTTAAAAAACTTTAATAAGTGATAATGATGGGAGAGAAACTCAAGGGTTGAGTGTTAGTCTGTCGCACTAAAAGTTGCGGGTTCAAGTCCCGTCTCTCTCGGTTCTAAATTTGGGTTAACCAAGTTAAATTATATTTATACATTATAAACTATGCAATTTTCATTTAATCAGTGAGTTTCACGTTGAATATTTTCAACAAATCATAAAGATATTGGAACTTTATATTTAATTTTTGGTGCATTTTCAGGGGTATTAGGAGGTTGTATGTCAATGCTAATCCGTATGGAGTTGGCTCAACCAGGTAATCAATTACTTTTAGGTAATCATCAAATTTATAATGTTTTAATAACAGCGCATGCTTTTTTAATGATTTTTTTTATGGTAATGCCTGTAATGATAGGAGGTTTTGGAAATTGGTTGGTTCCTATTATGATAGGAAGTCCAGATATGGCATTTCCACGTTTAAATAATATTTCATTTTGATTATTACCACCTTCACTTTGTTTACTTTTAGCTTCAGCAATCGTAGAAGTTGGTGTAGGAACAGGTTGAACAGTTTATCCGCCTTTAAGTTCAATTCAAAGTCATTCAGGAGGAGCCGTTGATTTAGCAATATTTAGTTTACATATTTCAGGAGCGTCTTCTATTTTAGGAGCCATTAATTTTATTTCAACTATACTAAATATGCGTAATCCGGGACAAAGTATGTACCGTATGCCTCTATTTGTATGATCGATTTTTATAACTGCTTTTTTATTACTATTAGCAGTACCTGTTTTAGCGGGTGCTATTACGATGCTTTTAACAGATCGTAATTTTAATACTACCTTTTTTGATCCTGCAGGAGGAGGGGATCCTGTATTATATCAACATCTTTTTTGATTTTTTGGACATCCTGAAGTTTATATTTTAATTCTTCCAGGTTTTGGTATGGTTAGTCATATTGTTTCTACATTTTCTAGAAAACCAGTATTTGGATATATTGGTATGGTTTATGCTATGGTTTCAATTGGTGTGTTAGGTTTTATTGTTTGGGCACACCATATGTATACTGTAGGTTTAGATGTTGATACAAGAGCGTATTTTACAGCTGCAACTATGATTATAGCTGTACCAACAGGGATTAAAATTTTTAGCTGAATAGCTACAATGTGGGAAGGTTCAATATATTTTAAAACGCCTATGTTATTTGCGACTGGCTTTATTTTTCTATTTACAATAGGAGGATTAACAGGTATTGTTTTAGCAAATTCTGGGTTAGATATTAGTTTACATGATACATACTATGTGGTAGCTCATTTTCATTACGTTTTATCTATGGGCGCTGTTTTTGCAATTTTCGCTGGTTTTTATTATTGGTTTGGTAAAATTACAGGTGTACAATATCCAGAGCTACTTGGTAAAATTCATTTTTGATCAACTTTTATAGGAGTAAATCTTACATTTATGCCCATGCATTTTTTAGGTTTAGCAGGAATGCCTCGAAGAATTCCCGATTATCCAGATGCTTATGCTGGGTGAAATTTAGTAGCATCTTATGGATCATACATAGCTTTATTTAGTACACTATTCTTTTTTTATTTAGTTTTCGTATCTTTAACATCAAAAAATCCTTGTGTAAATGCACCTTGAGATTTTGAGCAATCAACTACCAAAGGTAATTCAACTTTAGAATGAGTTGTAACTTCTCCTCCAGCATATCATACATTTGAAGAAATGCCTTTAATTTGTGAAACAGTAAAATAGTATGTTAAATCATTTAAAATTAATTATTTGTCCATTTTTAACATTTTTCTTTAGTTCTGTTTTATTTAATGATGCTCCTGAAAATTGGCAGTTGGGTTTTCAAGACCCAGCTACGCCAATTATGGAGGGTATTATAAATTTACATCATGATTTAATGTATTTTATCTGTGTTATTTTCATTTTTGTTTCTTGAATGTTAAGCCGTACATTATGACACTTCGAAAAAACTCAAAATATTATACCTTCCACATTAACTCATGGAACATTAATTGAAATTATTTGAACTGTCACTCCGGCATGTATTTTATTGGTAATAGCAATACCTTCTTTTTCACTTTTATATGCTATGGATGAAATAATCTCACCTGCAATAACTATAAAAACTTTAGGTCATCAATGATATTGAAGTTATGAATATTCAGATTATTTAAATGAAGATGGTGAATCTGTTATGTACGATAGTTATATGATTCCTGAAGAAGATTTAGACTTGGGGCAATTAAGATTACTTGAAGTAGACAACCGTATGGTAATTCCTATAAATACTCATATTCGTATCATTGTTTCAGCTGCAGATGTTTTACATAGTTGAGCGATACCTTCACTAGGTATAAAGTGCGATGCAATTCCAGGACGTTTAAATCAAACATCTATGTTTGTTAAAAGAGAAGGAGTTTACTATGGTCAATGTAGTGAAATTTGTGGAATTAACCATGGATTTATGCCCATTGTTATAGAAGCAGTGAAATTGCCTAATTATATTACTTGAATTTCAAATAAATTGAGTGAATAAAGTCAAATGCGTTTTTCATTATCACAATTAATTGTATTAATTTTGATTTTTTTCGTTTTATTTTCAACAAATTTTACAAAAACAAGAAAGCTACTAGAATTAGTAAACCAGTTTTTTAGAAAAATCATTAAAAAAGATTAAAATATGATTCATTTATCTCAAATATCGAAGTCTATGCAAAGACATCCTTTTCATTTAGTTGACCCAAGTCCATGACCTTTTGTAGCATCACTTTCAGCACTTTCATGTGCTATAGGAGGAGTAATGTATATGCATGCATATATTAATGGCAGTTTAGTTTTTTTAAGCGGCTTTTGTATGTTACTTACAACGATGTTTGTGTGATGAAGAGATGTGGTTAGAGAATCTACCTTTGAAGGTCATCATACAGGAATTGTTCAAAGAGGATTACGTTATGGGGTAATCCTTTTCATAGTATCTGAAGTTCTTTTTTTTTTTGCTTTCTTTTGGGCTTTTTTTCATAGCAGTTTAGCTCCGACAGTCGAAATAGGTTTAACTTGACCTCCAAAAGGAATAAATGTGTTAAATCCGTGGGAAATCCCATTTTTGAACACCTTAATATTATTACTTTCAGGGTGTACGGTTACATGATGTCATCATGCTATAGTAGCTAATTTCAGAAAGCAAGCAATTTGGAGTTTAGTTTTAACAATAGTATTAGCGACTATTTTTACATCATTACAAGCCTATGAATATCATATGGCTGATTTTAGACTATCAGATGGTATTTATGGGTCAACATTCTATATGGCTACAGGTTTTCATGGATTTCATGTTTTAATTGGTACAATTTCATTATTTATTTGCTTAATACGTTTAATACAATATCAATTAACACAAGAACATCATTTTGGATTTGAATCTGCTGCGTGATACTGACATTTTGTAGATGTTGTGTGGTTATTTTTATTTGTGTCTATTTATTGATGAGGAGGTGCTTAAAAATGTTAAATATTAGTATCATAATTTTACTGCTTCTTATTCTTATTTCAAAAAATATTATATTATTGAATGAAGAAACCTTAATTCTTTTGTGCTTCACAACATTTTGTTGACTTGGTTTTAATAAGCTTAAAGATTCGTTTAGTAAAGATTTTTTTGAACAAACAAATAAAATTGAAAGCGATTTTAAAGATTCGTTCAATTTAATTCTAACTTCATTAAGTTCAAATTTACAATGACAAAATATTTTTCAAAAGTTGTCAACTAATTTTAATTCATTAGAATCTTACTTTAAAAATTTAAATTTAAGAATAACGGAACAATTACCTTTAATACATTCTCAGAATGTTCAAAAAATATATTTAAAAAAACTTTTATTTACTCAGAGGTTAGAACAACAAACAGGAAAAATTATTATTTTATTATTAATGAAAAAAATGGAAAAAATTACAATATTGAAACATTTTTATTCAACTAAAATAAGATTTACTAATTTTGAATGTAATTATAAAATAGCACTTAGAGAGTATATAGAAATTATATAAAAATCATATAAGCGGGTATAGATAAATGGCAACTTCATTAGTTTTCCACACTAAATCTTACGGGTTCGAGTCCCGTTACCCGCTTCATAATGGTGTATCGCCAAATTGGTAAGGCATTAGCTTTTGATGCTATCATTTAAAGGTTCGAGTCCTTTTACACCAGTATACAGTTTTTTAAATTTAAGCTCGCTTGGTGAAATTAGGTAAACACGATGGATTTAAAATCCATTCTCTAATTAAGAGTTACTGGTTCAAGTCCAGTAGCGAGTACTTAAATGTTTTAAAAGATTTGCTTAAACTTTAAATAAAAAATGCGTTTACTTAAACGTCCAATTATTTCCATAGTAAATAATCATTTAATAGATTATCCTACGCCAATAAATATACATTATGCTTGAAATTTTGGATTTCTAGCATCTATATGTTTAATTATCCAAATTTTAACAGGTATTTTTTTAGCTATGCATTACACACCACATGTAGATTTAGCTTTTGCTAGTGTTGAACATATAATGAGAGATGTAAATTATGGTTGATTATTGCGATACATACATTCGAATGGTGCATCAATGTTCTTTATTGTAGTCTATATTCATATTTTTAGAGGCTTATATTTCAGTTCTTACACTAAACCCAGACAATGAGTTTGAGTTATAGGGGTTATTATTTTTTTATTAATGATTATAACCGCATTTATAGGTTATGTTTTACCTTGAGGACAAATGAGTTTATGAGGAGCTACTGTTATTACTAATTTAGTCTCTGCGGTTCCTTTAGTAGGGGATTCTATCGTAACTTGACTTTGAGGTGGTTTTTCAGTGGATAATGCCACTTTAAATCGTTTTTTTAGTTTACATTATTTATTACCATTTATTATCGCAGCAGCTTCTTTAATTCATTTAGCTATATTACATCAAGATGGATCAGGAAATCCTTTGGGTATAGATTCTAATGTCGATAAAATAAGTATGTTTCCTTATTTTATTTATAAAGATCTTTTGGGGCTATTAATATTTATAATTTTTTTTTCTTTATTTATTTATTTTTCTCCAAATATGTTGGGACACCCAGATAATTATATAGAAGCTAATCCTATGGTTACCCCCGCACATATAGTTCCGGAATGATATTTTTTACCATTTTACGCAATTTTGAGAAGTATCCCTCATAAATTAGGTGGAGTTGTCGCTATGATTTCAGCTATTTTAGTATTGGCTTTATTACCTTGAATTCATGGAACAGAAATACGAAGTTCTCGATTTAGACCGGTTTATCGTTTTTTATATTGAACTATGATAAGTTGTTGTTTAATTCTAGGATGAATAGGTGGAATGCCTGTAGAAGAGCCTTTTGTTTTAATTGGTCAAATAGCAAGTGTTTACTATTTTTTTTATTTTTTAATTATACTACCTTCATTAGGGAAAATTGAGAAATTTTTATTAGAATTTGAATAATTTCTTAATTATGGATATGTTTCTATATATTACAGTGTAATATTAAGATAGTTTATAAACAGTTTGAAATATTATTTAGATCAAATAGTTAATCAATCAATAAATACTGTATATATAATACATAAACCTTTACTGTACATACATAAAGGAGAATTTTAAGCTTAAAAACAACGAAAATCTTCAAAATAAAGTGGAGGGGGGGGAAATCCAAAAAGGGTGCACAAAAGCCCCTATTTTGCAATTTTTGCAGGCTTAGATGATAATTTTAATAACTTATGGATATCTTCTGTTTCATAATAACCTCAAAAAACTGGGTTTTGGTAGTTAAAAAATAAACTTAAAATAGTATTCTTTTTGTTTTTTTACAGTGGAATATATGATATTAAAATTAATGTAATTAAAATAGTTTTGTGTATATATTTTTATTTTTTTTCAAAATTCAAAAAAACAAAGAAAATGAGACTCTTCAGTAACAATTATGGCACCTTTTAAAGAATTTAATTGATTAAATTCTTCATGCTTTTTTATTTGTTGATAGGTAACAAACCCAAACCTATGTGTTTGGGTTTGTTATGATTAAAATTAAAACTTCGAAAATTTAAAATTGATTCTAGTTTACTCCTTTGTGCGTTTGTTCAAAGGGGTTCTAATAAATATATAATTGCGTCAGAGCTCATTAAAATGGGAATTAAGCCACTGAAAATAGGATATAGTAGGTTAGGAGCCCATTGAGAGGGTTCTTCTTGATTTTACAGTATTTATTGAATTTGATGCTTCTCACAAACTTAAAAATAACTTATTGGAATTTTTGCAACAAAAATTGCTCTTGGATATGCTTTTAAGCATATTAAAGTGTAAATTAAACGTGATAAGCTGTCTTTTAAAGCTTTTCTATCGGATAAATTTATCAAAGTATAATTATATGTCACTTTATACAATATGGCAGCTGTAAGAGTATTTAAATATAAAGTAATTTTAAGTGTACGCCCGTTTTGCTTTTCTAAATTATAATTTAAAAGAAATCTTGTACCAGAATAACAAGGCCCTTCTTTTGTAATTTTTTTTGAAAAAAAACTTACTTTACTTAACCTATCCATTGAGGAAATAAATCTTTTTTGAAAACTACCCCCATAAGATTGATTCATCCTTCGGGCTAAATCTCGGAAATTTATTTCAGCATCATAAGAATTCAAAAATTCCGGAATAGTAAATACATGTTTGTGTTTAGGATTTTCTTCAAAAGAATATTTTAAAATATTACCACTAAAGCGAAAAATTTTAAACAAATTACAAATTTTAATAGTTTCATTAGAATTATCAGAAATTTTTTAGAAGATATATTAGTAGATAAAGTATAAGAACCTAAAAGTTTTTTTCCAATACTAAAAGTGAGAACATTCTTTACAGAAGTTTTTCACGAAAACGGTATTTTTTCAAACAATATTTTAAAATATCCGAACACAAATTTAAATCTTGTACGTCTAAAAATTTAGTAATAAAAAGTAAAAAATAATATTTCAAATAGAACAAAAAAATATGTATAATATTTTTTTGTTCTATTTGAAATATTATTTTTTCTACATATTTTTCAAAATCTTTTTTTTCTTCAGATAATACTTGATCTATTTTAATAGATACGGGCAAGGGAGAGAAGAATTTTTTAGGCTCTTTAGGAAAATAACTGGTTTAGAAATCAAATTACCAGTCAAAGTCATATACAGATCCTTTTTTAGAAATGGGAAAAGTTCCTTCAAATAAAAAAATTATATGTAAACCTTTACCACTTAGACTTATTTCAATGTAAGCATCTGCAAATAAATCAACTATTTTTGTGCTTCTGGTAAAAGAATTGAAGACTCTGGGAATTCAAAACAATCATCTAAATCAATTACAATTAACGGAGTGTTTTTTAGAACAATACCAAGTCCATATTTGTCAGAAATTTTTGTATTTTGCAATAAAAAAGTATTTAAATTGTCCATAAATATTCAATTCTCAAAGTTTTTAAGTGAAGGAACTATAGAAAAGGCTTTTTTGCTAATCTATCAGCGTTTTTTCATATTTTTGGATTACTTGTTAGTTAGTACAGAGGAGGAGGAGGTAATATATAGGTTATTAATAAGAAATGATAACAAAAAGATATCAAATAAAATGTTTAGGCGGGAGGAGCTCGATTAGGTTGAGCAATAGATTGTGGATCTAAAGGTTATGGGTTCAAATCCCATCTTTCGCCCTCATTTGTTCATAAATTTAATAATTATAGTTATATATTGGTGGTTATTAAAAATAAGTACTTCCATAGAATACGGATAGAGGGACTCGAACCCTCACGATTATTATCATTAGAATCTAAATCTAACACGTCTACCAATTTCATCATATCCGTTTTAAAATTATTTACGTAAATTTATAAATTTTATAGATCCACCAAAATTACGATTTAATTGAAGCTCTATTTTTTGTTTTTTTACATCTGTACGTTGGTGCATAGTTAAAACAATTGCCCCTAACATAGCAACTAATAAGATTAATCCCGATAAAATAAATAAAAAACTATATTTTGTATACAAAACTTTTCCAACTGCTTGTATATTTGTTAAATTATTATATTCCGTAATCCAAGAAATTCAAATAAGATCTTTTTGCTTTAATCCAAAAGTATCAAAATCATTAAATACCCCTAAAAGTTGATTAATTAATATAAAAAAAGTAATTAACCCTATAGGACCAATTGCAAAAACACCTAAATTTGTAGATGTTTTTTTGACATTCAACATCATTACAACAAATAAAAACAATACAGCAATTGCCCCAACATAAACAATTAAAAGCATGAAAGATAGAAATTCCGCTCCTAATAGTAAAAGTAAACCTGCTACGTTACAAAATACTAAAATCAAAAAAAGAACTGAATGTACAGCGTTTGATAAACTTATAACCATCAAAGAAGCTAATATAGCAAAACTAGAAAATAAAAGATACAAAAAAAGATCAGTGTACATTTGACTTAATAAATAAAAAAATCAGCGAAAAAAGGGATTCGAACCCTCAACCATAATCTTGGCAAGATTACACTCTACCCATTGAGTTATTTTCGCCTAAATGAAATAAGATATGAGAAAATTTGTTTTATACTATAATTTGGAAATTTTATATTTAATAAGTGCAATCGCTTTTCCAGGATTTAATGACTTAGGACATGTTTTACTACAATTCATAATTGTATGGCATCTAAATAAACGCATTTTATGATTGAGAAAATTTAGTCTATTATTCGTAAAGGCATCTCTAGAGTCAACTATTCAACGGTATGCCTGAAGTAAAATTGCGGGTCCTAAATATTTATCATGATTTCATCAATAACTTGGACAACTAGCTGAACAACATGCACAAAGAATACATTCGTAGAGTCCATTTAATTCATACCTATCGCTTGTAGATTGTAAATACTCTTTTGCAGGAAGGTTTTTTAAATTAATTAGTCAAGGCTTTATCATTTTATATTGTGCATAAAAATGTGTCAAATCAGGTATTAAATCTTTAATAACATACATATGGGGTAGAGGGTAAATTGTTATAAACATTTCTTTCGTGTTTAAGGATTTTAAACAAGCTAAAGTATTTGTTCCGTTAATATTCATAGAACAACTTCCACAAATACCTTCTCTGCATGAACGTCGGAAGGTTAAAGTAGAATCTTGTGTATCTTTTATCTGAATTAAGGCATCTAATACCATAGGACCGCAGTTATTTAAAGAAATTGGGTAGATATTAAATCATGGTTTTTTGTATAATAAAGGATTCCATCTATAAATACGTAAATATTTTTGTGTATTCTTATTTGAATTAAATAAATTTAATTTATTTGTATCTTGCTGTAAAAACATTAATAATTATAATAATAATAAAATACTTAAAAAAATAAAAAAACATGTAATTAAAATGAACAAAAATAAAAATTTTGGAGTTATGAAAAAGCCTAAATCTCAGATAATATGTTTAACTCCATTTATAGCATGGTAAAAAAATATAAATATATTTAGTATATAAATAAATTGCAAAAAAAAAGAATAGTCTAACTGTATAATTAAACTATTTAATATATCTTTATCATATGTGATATACAATAATAACTGCATACTAATAAAATAAAAAACTGTTACAAAAGTTAAAAAAAGTCCCGAAATTCTATGCCAAATTGAAAATAATGATGATGCCTGAGGTTTATAAATTGTGAGGTGGGGAGATAAAGGACGATTATACATAATATTTAATCAATAACAAACATATATTAAAAACATGTCCAGAATGGGATTCGAACCCATGACTCAAGGGTTTTCAACCCTATGCTCTAACCTCTGAGCTATCTAGACATTATTAAAGTTTTTTTATTTTAATTGGACGAAGTAGGATTCGAACCCACGATAAGTTTTAATCTTATGTCAATTTTCAAAATTGATGCTTTAAACCACTCAGCCATTCATCCTTTTTGTTAGGGTAATAGGATTCGAACCTATAATCTTTTACTCCCAAAGCAAATACGTTACCATTTACGCCATACCCTAATGTATTTAATTAAATTAAGTAAATAAAATTAAAAAAGCCATCATTAATGCAAATAATGCTACTGCTTCAGTTAATGCAAATCCTAAAATAGTATAACCAAATAATTGTTGTTTTAAAGAAGGATTTCGTGCGTAAGCCATTACTAATGAACCAAATACGATACCTACACCAGCACCTACACCTGTTAATCCAATAGTAGCTAAACCTGCACCAATCATTTTAGCACTTTGTAAAGTTACGTTCATATTTTTTTATTTTTTTATAATAAGCCTCTCGCCAAAGCTAGAACCGGATTCGAACCGATGTTAAAAAGATTTGCAATCTTTTGCATAACCACTTTGCTATCTAGCCGACTAACGGAAATAGGACTTGAACCTATAACTTTTGGATTATGATTCCAACGTTCTAACCAATTGAACTATTCCGTCAATTAAATACGTCGTAATTTAGGTTTTTTACACCCATTATGGGGTAACATTGAATTATTCGTAATTGATAAAATATTTAAAGTAGATTGTTTTAAATATTTTAAAACTATTTTTTTATTTTTATCAAATCCTCTGAGTTTCAAGTGAATATATTTAATCTCCGCATTATTAAGATACGTTAAAATTATCTTTATCGACGATACAATTGTAGTTAAAGTTATCTTTTTTGTGCCTTTTGTGCGTTTTAATCCAGAAGATGTTCAAAATAATACTTTTCCCTCAGTATTTGTTAAAGTATATAATATATTATTAGATGTAAATATTATAACTAATATAACAGATTTTAAGTTGTTTTTTATCATATTGTAATTTTTAATAATCATTTTTAACCTTCCTAAGAATCCCATAAAAATAGTAGTTTTAGTTAAGATAAAGATACTTTTGAATTCGGAAAGGGATCACGTACTTAATTCTTTACTCTTTAAGTTAAAAATTGTTAAAGCTTATTCTCATTCTAAAGCTCCTTTATATCACTCATAAATAAACCCTATTGTTAAAATTAATAAAAAAACTATCATGCTTCAAAATCCAAGTAAAGGAATATTCCCAAGAACTAAAGATCAAGGAAAAAGAAAACTAATCTCTAAATCAAAGATTAAAAAAAGTATTGCAACTAAATAAAATCTAACATCAAATGTTGCACGAGCATCATCAAAGGGATTAAATCCACATTCATAAGCACTAACTTTTTCTTGATCAGCTTTTTGTGGAATTAAAAAATAAGATAAACTAAATATTGCTACTGATAATATAAGAGAGATTATTAAAAATATTAAAATTATTGAATATTCCGTAAAAATTAATTTCATTGTAAATTTAAGGTAATCAATTGAAACTTAACAAAATACCTGCAATTAGTAGTACTCAACCTAATGACAAAGGTAAGAATATTTTTCAACCTAACCTCATTAATTGATCATAACGATATCTTGGGAATGCAGATCTAACCCAAATAAAACCAAAAAGTAATATAGTCGTTTTTACCCCAAATCAAATTGTATTAGGAATTCAATGAAAAATTACTAAATTGGATATAGGTAATCAGCCTCCTAAGAATAAAATAGTTGTTAAACCACACATCAATATCATATTAGCATATTCACCTAAAAAGAAAAGGGCAAACCCCATAGCAGAGTATTCTACATTATAACCTGCAACAAGTTCTGCCTCTGCTTCCGGTAAATCAAATGGAGCTCTATTAGTCTCTGCAAGTATAGAAATATAAAACATAACTAGAGCTGGAAATAAAGGTACCGCATATCAAATTTTTTGTTGTGCTAATACAATTTCCGTAAAGTTTAATGAACCTGCACATAACAGCACATTAATTAAAATTAATCCTATAGAAACTTCATAGGACACCATTTGAGCTGCTGAACGTAGAGCTCCTAAAAATGCATATTTTGAATTACTAGATCAACCGGAGATTATAATACCATATACCCCTAACGAAGATATAGCTAATAAATATAATACACCTATATTAATATCAGAATATACCATTCCCTCACCTATAGGTAAAACGCATCATGCAATTAAAGCTAATAAAAATGTTAATATAGGAGCTAATATAAACATACTTAAATTTGCGCTAGAAGGTAAAACAGTTTCCTTAACAAATAATTTTAAACCATCTGCAAGAGGCTGTAGCAATCCAAATATACCAACAACATTTGGTCCTTTACGTCTTTGCATCGCAGCCATTACCTTTCGTTCTGCTAAAGTCATATATGCTATTGCGATCAATAGCGGTAATATTATAATAATTATTTTAAAAAGTATACTTAAAAAAAACATATCCAAATTTAATTTTTAATGTAAAAACGGCATTGACATTACTATTGTGATAATAGAAATCATCTCGATATCTATAAATAAAAATAAAAGACTCATTAGGGAAATCCCTAAAATTAACGAACTAGTCTTATTTATTGGCTCAATAACTTTCCAATCCGCAATAGAATCAAAGTAAATATTTTTGATTAATCTAATATAATAAAAACAAGCTATACAACTCATAACAACCGCAAATATACTTATACCAAAAGCATCTACCTGAACTGCTGATAATAAGACAAACAACTTTGCAAAAAAACCTGCCATTGGAGGTATACCTGCCATTGAAAATAATATTATAGTTAAAGCGAAAGCTAAAAATGGATTCATTTTTGCTAATCCATTAACACTATATAAATAACGAAACTGATAAGATTTCGGATATGTATAAAATTTTACATTAATAGCAAACGCGAAAATTCCTAACATTGTAATTATATATATAACTCCATAAAAGATAACACCAGAAATACTGTTTAAATCGCCAGATAACAATGCTAATAGGAAGAATCCTATATGATTAATTGAACTATAAGCTAAAAAACGTTTTCATTTTGTTTGAGCAAAAGCCCCAAAAGTGCCTATTAAAATAGACAAAAATGTAACAATTAAGATAATGCTTTGCCAATAAGAAATAAAATCATAAAATGTAAATAAAAGAAATCTGAATAATAAACCAAAAATTGCCAATTTTGGTAAAATTGCAAAAAATGCTGTTACAGAGAGTGGTGCACCTTCATAAACATCAGGTGATCATACATGAAAAGGTGCAGCGCTTAATTTAAATAAAAAAGCAACTAAAATAAAAATAAAACCTATAATTAAATTAAATGGAATTTCATTTCCTACAAGACCTGAAAAAAATTTTGATAAATCGCCTAAATTGGTTAACCCTGTTAATCCATAAATAACGGATGAACCAAATAGTAAAAAGGCTGACGAAAATGCACCTAATATAAAATATTTTAAACCTGCTTCCGTGGAAAATTCAGATGTACGTTTTATGCTAGCCAAAATATAAAATATAAGACTTTGAAATTCAATTGTTAGATAAATAGCTAATAAGTCATATGCTTGAATAATAAGTAACATTGCCATTACGGCTAACAGAATTAAAATTCAAAATTCAAAATAATTTAATTTTTCTTTTATCAAATATTCAAAAGATAGTAAAAGCCACCCTATTGTTGCTAAAAGAATAATTAACTTCGCATAGTAAGTAAATAAATCACTTATTAATAAATTATTTCAACTTAATAAATTTAACGGTATCTGTGAAAAAGCTAATAAAAAAGTAAAAATTAAAATTTGCAATACCAATAAATTAAAATTCTTGCTTAATAAGGGATAACCTAATGATGAAAAGGTGCTAAAAAAAACTCCGTACATAAGTAATAGACAAATATTACATAAAATGTAGGTCTCGGGTAGTATAGAATAAAAATTATACATCAGTTAAATCTATTTATATTATAATAAAAGTTCTAAAATATATCTACTTATTTCAATACTTGAAATACGTACTAATACTAACAAAATTATTTTTATTTTATTAATATGAATATAATCATTTAATATTGTTTTTAAACCTAAACTTATATGCAAAAATAAAAACCCTATTAGGAATATGAAAATCTCTAAATCTATCAAAATTCCACCTAATATAAAAAATGTAACCAAGCGCAATAAAAGTCAATTAATATCAAACATAAATTATTAAACCAGCTGTTCAATTAAACCTAATACGGAAAAATGCATTTCAGATAGAAACGAAATTGGGTAAATACCCATCCATAAAATTAAAAACGTTAAAGGTAATAAAATCCAAAATTCACGCCTTGAAATATCTTGAAAAAGTTTAAAATATTGTGTTCTTAATGTCCCAAAGCTTATACGATTGAATAATCAAATCGAATAAGCGGCTCCTAATATCATTCCTATAGATGCAAAAAACGTTAAAATTCGATTTAATTGGAATGCTCCTACTAATACTAACAACTCACCTATAAAACTACTTGTTCCTGGAAAACCTAGATTTGCGAAAGTGAAGAACAAAAAAAATATCCCAAAAATAGGCATTACTTGCATTAACCCACTATAATATTTTAATATTCTGGTTTTATAACGGTCATAAAGAATACCTATACATAAAAATAGTGCACTAGACACCAAACCATGGCTTAACATTAATAAAATACTACCTTCGATCCCATGCAGATTCAGAGAAAAAATTCCTATAGTTACAAATCCCATGTGCGAAACTGACGAATAAGCGATTATTTTTTTTAAATCGACCTGTCGTAAAGTAGTTAGTGATGCATATAATATGGCTATTATACTCAATGTAAAAACTAATGGGGTAAAATAAATACATGCTTCTGGAAACAAAGGAATAGAAAAACGTAGAAATCCATAACCACCCATTTTTAATAAAATACCCGCTAAAATTACTGATCCTGCAGTCGGCGCTTCTGCGTGTGCTTCAGGTAATCAAATGTGAAAAGGAACCATAGGAATTTTTACGGCAAAACTTGCAAAAAATGCTAATCAAAATATAATTTGCTTTATTTCAGAAAAATTATAATATCCTATTAACTGTAAATCAGTTGAACCCACTTGAAAATATATTGTAAGTAAAGCTATAAGCATCAATAAAGATCCTATTAAAGTATATAAAAAAAACTGATAAGCAGCTCTAATCTTACGCTCACGGGAACCTCATATACCTACTATCAAAAACATAGGTATTAAAACACTTTCAAAAAATATATAAAACCATAATAGGTCTAATACACTAAAAACCTGAATTAGAAAAAATTCTAACAATAAAAAACAGATTAAGTATTCTTTAACTAAAGATTTTACAGAACTTCAACTAACTAAAATACATATAATAGTTAATAAAGTTGTTAGTAAAATAAAAAATAATGAAATACCATCGATACCTAAAGTATAATATAAATTTATAGATGGAAATCAATCAAACGTCACACTGAATTGAAACAATGATGTATGACTATCAAATCGTAATCATAAAATCAAAGAAAATAGAAAAGTAACGCAAGTAGTATTCAATGCTATTAATCGACATAATGATTCTTTAGTTGCAGGAGTAAAAAAAAGTATTACCAACCCTGCAAGCGGAGTAAGTGAAGTTAAAATTAGGGGATTTAAAAATTCTAAATTTGACATAAATTCATTACAAAAATTAATTTGAGTCTAGATTGATTCGAACAATCAACCTTACGCTTATCAAGTTACAATCGATAAATTATAAAATATCTTTGCTTAAAACTGTACATGATAATTTCTTATCATACAGCTTCCCTTAGTATCTAATTTTATACTAAATAAAATACGTAGGCATATTTCTTTCATTACAAAAAAACATTAGCTTAAGTATTTTTTCCTAACTTTACATGTTTCAATTTTTTATATTTTAAACTTTTAGAGTCTTATTTTACACCAAAATTTATCAGACTTAAACTTAATGCACGCTATTAAGCTTGATATTTAATATATAATTTTTAGAGTTATGATGTTTTCAATAAGTTTCTGTATGTACTCAATAAGTCTAATAATTCAATTTAGCTTCGATGATTAATCATAAACTGAACTTTGCACTCAAGTCTTAAGTGATAAGATTTTCACTTACATAAAAAACTAATTCGTATATAAAACGAGTATTTTCTAAAATTTAATAAGTAAAATACAAACATGTCACACGCGTACGCTCTAACCTTTAAGCTATAGACTCTTTAATAATTACATATTTATTTACTTTAAATGAAAAATATTAAGACAAAATAAAAAAACATTAATTGTAGATTATGAAATAAGAAATTTCCAACTATAATTGCTATAAACAAACAGACACCTAGTACAAAAAAGAATAAATAATGACTTAATTGGCCACTTTGTAGTTTCGAAAAGATATAAGCTCAAGTAGGTACTAATTTGGTAAAACCATAAGGTCCTAATAATTCAATAAATCCTCTATCCAAATTTTTGAAAGAGACTAGGTAACCAAAATTTAATATAGGATATACAAAAAATCTGTTATAGAGAGTGTCCCAATATCATTTTTTGTTAATTAAAAAACAACTGGAACGGTAAATTTTATTATATAAATACACATAAGTTTGAGTTACATTAATTAAAGTAGCTAAAATTATTCCTAAACTACTTAACATAAAAGGTAATCACTTTGTTGTTATTTTAAGTCATTCCGCTTCAATGAAATACGAATGATTTGGTAAAATTAAAATAGCTGAATTTCAGAAGTTTGTCCCTAATCCTATAAATAAGTCTTTAGTTAAATAGCCTACAAAGATACTGCCAAAACCTAAAATAATTAATGGTAATAACATATATAATGAAGGTTCATGACTTTTAAAAATAATATTCCTAGTTACGTTCGTAGAATTAATAAACGTTAAATAAATTAAACGAAATGAATAAAATGCAGTAAAAAATACTGATAAATTTCCTAATCAGCACGCAAAAGAACCTTGAATATTATATAAATTATTGTTTAACGTAATTTGAGTTAATTCTAAAATGAAATCTTTCGAATAAAATCCCGTTAAAAAAGGGAAACCTGCTAATGCTAAAGATCCTATTAACATCAACGAGTAGGTTAATGGTAAAAATTTAATTAAAGAACCCATACGGCGCATATCCTGCTCATTATTTAAAGCATGTATTACTGATCCTGCACTTAAAAACAACAAAGCCTTAAAGAAAGCATGATTTGCTAAGTGAAACATACTTACGTTATAGCATGAAATTCCACAAGAAAATACCATATAACCTAATTGACTACACGTTGAGTAAGCTATTACTCTTTTTAAATCATTTTGAAAAACCCCAGACATAGCTGCAAAAAACGCTGTTAAAGAGCCAAAAATTATTAAAATGTTTAATACAGTAGATGAGAATTCTAATAAAGGAGAAAACCTTATTAACAAAAAAACACCCGCGGTAACCATTGTAGCTGCATGTATTAGCGCTGAAACTGGAGTTGGTCCCTCCATAGCATCCGGTAATCAAGTATGTAAGCCTAATTGAGCAGATTTACCCACAGCTCCTATGAATAGAAAAATACCTATTAAAGTTATGCTAGAAATAGTAAAGCCCCCAAAATTTAAAAAAGAATCTGATAATAAAGGCATTAAAGAAAAAATCGTATAGTAATCTACTGATTGAAAAATGTAAAAAGTAGTCAAAATTCCTAAGCTCAATCCAAAATCTCCAATTCTATTAACAACTAAAGCTTTAATTGCAGATTGATTGGCTGCTAATCTAGTAAATCAAAAATTAATTAGTAAATATGAAGCCAACCCTACACCTTCTCAACCAACGAACATCTGTACTAAATTATCCGCGGTCACTAAAATTAGCATAAAAAATGTAAAAATTTCTAAAAACGCCATAAAACGAGGAAGATGCGGATCATATTGCATATATTCTAACGAATATAAATGTACCAAACTAGATATGACGGTTATAACAACTAACATAGTAACTGTTAAACTATCAAACAGAAAACTTCATGATATTTTAAGAACACCCACATCAATCCACGAACTAATTGTAATGTAATAACTTAATCCCATAAGACCAACTTCATAGAAAGCTAAAAAAGATAAAAGCATTGATAAAATCACACATAATAGTGAAATAAAACCAGCACCTTTGTGACCTAAAAATCGACCTAAAAATCCTGAAAAGAGAGCACCTAAAAGTGGTAATAATAAAATAAGTAAATACATAGTACTTAGTATGAATTAGTTTTTATATTTTAAAACTTTAGGATATACAGTTATAGCATTCAATAACTGTAAATCACAATATATTAATGTATTTAATATTACAAAACTGATTTTCTCGTCAATTAAAGAAGTATTTGCATAACTCTTTTCTTTGACTAAATTACTAAAATGTTGCGTTAAAAGAGTTTTAACTGATTCTAAATCTTTAAGCAAAATTTTCTTTAACAAGTTTTGTTTTTGTAAAGTATTCTCTGCTATTGATGCTATTTCTATAGAATTTGTATCTATGATTTGTTTACGTATTTTTAAAGATTTAATAAACTTGGGTAAAAAAAAGTGTGTTAAAATTGTATAAAACAATGTAAAAATGATAAATAATCAAAATATTTGTGAAAATACAATAATACGATCTAATTGAGGCATTTTTATTATTATTTAATGAAATTCTAAAACATCATTAAGATAGATACATGTTAACAATGTAAAAACATAAGCTTGTAAACCCGCTATAGCTAACTCTAACCCTATTAGCGCAAGTAAAAGAGCTAAAGGTATTATATGAAATACCGCTAATAAACCGCCTGCCGAAAGCATAGTTCACGCAAAACCGGCTATAATTTTTAGTAAGGTGTGACCCGATGTCATATTTGCAAATAATCGTATAGATAGTGTAAAAACCTTAACAATGTAGGAAAGAAATTCTATAGTAATCAATAAAGGTACAATGGGTAAAGGTACTCCTCTAGGCAAAAATAATGCAAAGAACTTAAATCCATGAGTTTGAATTCCTATAATATTAATGCCTATAAAAATTGAAAGTGCAAGACCAAAAGTAAATGTAATATGGCTAGTAACTGTAAAACTATAAGGTATCATACCTATCAAGTTACAAAAAAGTAAAAATAAATGCAGTGTAAAAATAAAAGGGAAATAAAACTCACCTTTTGAACCTAAATTATCCTGAACTATACTAGCAGTTACGTTATAAATCATTTCCTTAACTAATTGCCAATTATTAGGTATTATACTATTTTTATAAAAACTCAAGCTAATTCAAAAAATCGCTATTAAGAAAGCAAAAATCATAAATAAAACGGAATTTGTTACTGAAATATTCAAACCAAAAAATGTTAAGGGTATTAAAGTAACAATTTCAAATTGTTCTAATGGACTCATGATTAAGTTTTGTGATAACATAATTAATCTAAATTATAAACCAGGAGAAGAAGGACTTGAACCTACAACCATTGGTTTTGAAAACCAAAGCTCTACCAATTAAGCTATTCTCCTATCATACTAAAAAATAGTAACTTTACTACTTGCTAAAATTTGAAGTAGTGATAATTTATTTAAAAATTCGCTATCCATAAAAAAATCTAAGTTAGTAATATTTCATCTATCTAAATTAAACATCGATATATGAAGAAAAAACGTAGTGTGTAGTAAACTTTCAAAAAGTATAAAAGTTTTGTTTCCACGTACGGTTACATTAAAAAAAAGAGGACTTACATTTTTTTGAGTTTTGTTTCCTCCATTAAAACTTTTTTGCCCAGACAAAACTTCTAAGAAAAATTTACTTCCTAATGTAGCTTTGATAGATTTTTCTAAATTGCTATAAATTTTTATGGTTTTTTGTACAAATAGAATAGATTTTTTTTTTGCAAATAAATTTGTTTCTAAAGAATCTAATTTATCTATAAAATTGTATTGATATTTTAGTCGCATTAAGGTTTTTACATTAAAGTCTTATAATTTGGAAATAATCGGACTCGAACCAATAATCTTATGTATGCAAAACATATATTTTACCATAATTAAACTATATTCCCGAAAGTATCTTCCTCTATATAGGTGTTTTTTAGCGATCGGTCCCCCAAAGTTTG